GCGCAATGCATGCAGTTATTGATAGACAGAAAAATCATGGTATGCATTTTCGTGTACTAGCTAAAGCATTACGTATGTCTGGTGGAGATCATATTCACGCTGGTACAGTAGTGGGTAAACTGGAGGGGGAACGTGAGATGACTTTGGGTTTTGTTGATTTGTTACGTGATGATTTTATTGAAAAAGATCGAAGTCGTGGTATTTTTTTCACTCAAGACTGGGTCTCTATGCCAGGTGTTCTGCCCGTGGCTTCAGGGGGTATTCATGTTTGGCATATGCCTGCCCTAACCGAAATCTTTGGGGATGATTCCGTACTACAGTTCGGTGGAGGAACTTTAGGGCACCCTTGGGGAAATGCACCCGGTGCAGTAGCTAATCGGGTGGCTTTAGAAGCATGTGTACAAGCTCGTAATGAGGGACGCGATCTTGCTCGTGAAGGTAATGATATTATTCGTGAAGCTACCAAATGGAGCCCTGAGCTAGCCGCTGCTTGTGAAGTATGGAAAGAGATCACATTCGAGTTCGAACCAGTGGATAAGCTAGATATATAGACAAAATAAGCGCGTATAATTCAGCAATTCCTGTTTGTTCTCCTAATTGATTGCAATGAAACTTGGCCCAATCTTTTCCTCAAAAAAAGAAAGATTGGGCCGAATCGGATAAAGAATAAACATCTTATACTAATACTATGAGGGTCTTTGTGTATTTACATATATCTTTTTTTATATGTACAGACCTTACGATATACACTTACGATATACAATACAATATACAAGTATATACAAAATATAAACATAAGAAGATAAGATCGAAGGAAGACTAAACAACTTATCTATTCTATTATTCCTTGTTGGAGCCATAGGCTGAATTATGTATCCTTGGGATTGGATTGGTGGATCATTTTATATTCCTTAGTTTCAGGCCATAGATCAAGCCAAGGGAAGGATTCCTTATACCCCTATCCTGTATATTGTCTTTTTCGTTCCCTATTGTCTTTTTCGTTCCCTGTTGTAATATAAACTCATTTTATTATTTGACTATATGACACGAGATTCTACGAATCGATAATTCATTTTTAATTTATGGGAAGAAACAACTATGTATCTTTTTGATGAGAATTGAAAGTTTTACATGAGAAAAACCTGTCTTTATATATCATATATCTTTTTTTGAGGAAAAGATTCTATCATAATTTCTATCATAATATTGAAATGATTCACCGGATTCCTCAAAAAGAGAATCTTTTCTTTTCAAGACTCGCTCGTTTTTCATTAACAATCTTAATGATTGGATCATATACTTCATTTGAATTATGATGAGAAATAAAAAGAAAAAAAATAGTAAAATGATTTTTTCTTCATCGTTTTTTCTTCATCGAATGACTATTCATCTATTAGTATTAGGTTTTTATCAAATAGGGGGCAGAAAGAATCTATGGAAAAATGTTGGTTAAATTCTATGTTGTCTAACAAGAAGTTAGAACATAGATGTGGACTAAGTAAATCAATGGATGATAGTCTTGATGCTCTTGGACATACCAGTGGAAGTGAAGAAACTATTCTAAATGATGCGGAGAAAAAGATTCCTAGTTGGGACAGTTATAGTTTCAGTAATATTAATTATCTAAATTATTTATTTGATAACAGGAATATTTGGAGTTTGATCTCTGATCATACTTTTTTAGTTAGAAATAGTAATGGTGATACTTATTCTGTATATTTTGATATTGAAAATCAGATTTTTGATATTGACAATGCTAGTTTGAGTGAACTAGAGATTCTTTTTTCTAGTTATTTGAATAGTGGGTCTAATAGTAGTAATTACTACTATTATTATTCCATGTATGATACTCAATCTAATTGGAATAATCACATTAATAGTTGCATTGATAGTTATCTTCGTTTTGAAATCAATAGTGACATTTACAGTGATATCGACAGTTACATTTTTAGTTTCATTTGTACGGAAAATATAAGTAGTATTGAAAGTGGAAATTCTAGTATCAAAACTAGTAGCAGTTCTTTCAATAGAATAGAAAGATCTAATGATTTCGATATAAATACAAAATACAAACAGTTATGGGTTCAATGTGAGAATTGTTATGGATTAAATTATAAAAAATTTTTTAGTTCAAAAATGAATATTTGTGAACACTGCGGATATCATTTGAAAATGAGTAGTTCAGATAGAATCGAACTCTTTATAGATCCTGGCACTTGGGAGCCTATGGATGCAAATATGGTTTCTATGGACCCCATTGAATTTCATTCAGAGGAGGAAACTTATATAGATCGCATCTCTTTTTATCAAATAAAAACGGGTTTAACTGAAGCTGTTCAAACGGGCGTAGGTCAACTAAATAGTATTCCCATAGCAATGGGAGTTATGGATTTTCAGTTTATAGGAGGTAGTATGGGATCCGTAGTAGGTGAGAAAATCACCCGTTTGATCGAGTATGCTACTAATAGATCTCTACCTGTCATTATTGTGTGTGCTTCTGGAGGAGCACGCATGCAAGAAGGGAGTTTGAGCTTGATGCAAATGGCTAAAATATCTTCTGCTTTATATGATTATCAATTAAATAAAAAGTTATTCTATATATCAATCCTTACATCTCCTACAACTGGCGGAGTTACAGCAAGTTTTGGTATGTTGGGAGATATCATTATTGCTGAACCTAATGCCTACATTGCGTTTGCGGGTAAAAGAGTAATTGAACAAACATTGAAAAAGACAGTACCCGATGGTTTACAGGTGGCTGAGTATTTATTCGATAAGGGCTTATTCGACCCAATCGTACCACGTAATCCTTTAAAAGGTGTTCTGAATGAGTTATTTCAGCTACATGGTTTCCTTCCCTTGAATCAAGATGAAAAAAAAGATTGAAATTCTTCATTTTCAAATGGAAGTATAGCACTAGCTTCAGTTATTTTTATTTGTAGCGCATACGCATTTAGTTCATTATAATGAAAAAAATAAAACTAAGAAGATGGTATTTTCTTTGGAGACATCCGTTATAAATGTAGTAAGAGTTAGAAGTTTTGGATAATGACTTTTTGACCCGGATCCCTTTTTTATTCTACCTCTCTTCCTGATTAGGAATAAGCATCCCTCTATTGACAAGATAAAAAAGAATTTCTTTCTCCTTCCGATAAATCCGGGAAATAAAAATAAATTTCTCCATCCTTTTGACATATTCATATATAGAACAACAAAAAATAGATAAAAAAAGATATCGAAAAAATGAAAAGAAAATATTAAATAAAAAAAAATAAGAAATCTTAAATCAAAGAAATAAAATAGAAATATTCAAATAACAAATAATAAGAATATAGAAGTTCTTTCTATTTAGTGAAAATCCCCGTTTTTCACTAGGAATCCCTGTTTGTTGGATAAGATTGGTTAAAGTTGGGAACTCATAAGAAACTCTTTTCTATCTTTCCTTTCAAAGAAAAAAAGGTGTTTTGATGAAAGGAAAGATAGAAAGACGATGAAGATAAAGATGGGAGAAGAAGAATCCAATTTCTTAAAGCGGATTCTCCTAAATATTCGTGTAGAAAGAGGAATAGGTACACTTCATTGAGTTCTACATTCGTTATTGGTTATGAAATATTTCATATCAATATTATCTTAATATTCTATCTAATAGATAGACTTATCATAAGATATCTTTATAATTATAATAGGTACAAATATGAAATTGAGGTACCCATTCTATGATAGATTTTAACCTTCCCTCTATTTTTGTTCCTGTAGTGGCCCTAGTCTTTCCGGCAATCGCAATGGCTTCTTTATCTCTTTATGTCCAAAGAAATAAGATTGTCTAAATATGATGGGACCAAATCTCATCAATTTATTTCAAAACTGGATCATCATACAGATACTTTTTTAATGGAATATGGTAGGATATATGATATGTGGCTTTTCCGAAAACAAATGGAAGAGTTGTTTTGTTATGTATGCCGATGCATAATATACGCATTAATGCATGTATATGCGGTTATAGCTTAATCAATTAAATGATGAAATTCAAAATGATCAGCAAATCTTTTTTGAAAAATATTTGAAATAGAAACTAAATTTATCTAACCAATTATTCCTAAGAGTTCCTGTCGGAATGCTGCTAGTTGATGAAAGTTACTTCGGGATCAAGCAATAAAAGTCGAGTCAAATCCTTTTGGATTATTCTCTCAATTCCAATCGAATGCAACTGGATCTAGTATAGTATGAACTGGCGATCAGAACATATATGGATAGAACTTATAACAGGGTCTCGAAAAACAAGTAATTTTTGCTGGGCCTTTATCCTTTTTTTAGGTTCACTAGGATTCTTAGTGGTTGGAACTTCCAGTTATCTTAGTAAAAATCTGATATCCGTATTTCCTTATCAGCAAATTCTTTTTTTCCCACAAGGGATCGTGATGTCTTTTTATGGGATCGCAGGTCTATTCATTAGTTCTTATTTGTGGTGCACAATTTCATGGAATGTAGGTAGTGGTTATGACCAATTCGATAGAAAAGAAGGGATAATGTCCCTTTTTCGTTGGGGATTTCCTGGAAGAAATCGTCGCGTCTTCCTTCGTTTCTTTCTGAAAGATATCCAATCAATCAGAATGGAGGTGAGAGAGGGTCTTTTTCCTCGTCGTGTTCTTTATATGGAAGTCAGGGGCCAAGGAGCTATTCCCTTGACCCGTACTGATGAGAATTTGACTCCACGAGAAATTGAACAAAAAGCTGCCGAATTGGCCTATTTCTTGCGCGTACCCATTGAAGTATTTTGAAATGAACTAAAGAAGAAATCTCAGCATGAGAGAAGGGACTTAATACATCTCAAAAGCAGGAGGACGTATATGGAACAATATTAATAAAATCTAATATAACTAATCAAAAATATAACTAATCAAATAGAATATATTAAAAAAAATATATTAAGGAGAATAGAAACTATTTTGTATACGCATACACATGGTGTACAGTTTCACTCTTTATACTAGTAAAAGGTCTAATAATTATAGATTCATCAAATATCCTAACATGTCTTTTGTTTTCGTAAAACATAATTCCTCTTTTTAGGCCTTTGAATTGATACCCTATCCTCGCTCTGCGGTTAGACAGTGAAATCTTTCGAATTCAAAATAGAAATAAAAGAATTAAAGGATCCGGTAGGGTTCGTCTTTAAATCCAAATTCTATTCGTTAGTTCAAATGGGTTTTCGAGTCTTCATCGAAAGGAATAAATGAAGGGAAAATTGGTTACAATTTGCCTAATTGTGATCTCTGGAATATGGAAATAATATTTACTTTTTTTTTTCATTTTAAAAGGGCCCTTCTTCTATGTTCTATTCTAGATTATTCTAGATCCAAAGACTCAATTCTTACACAAAAACAAAAATAGGAAAAGATCCATAGGTTCGATACCTTATTCTTGTTTTCTTGTTAGAGTTATAGGCTCTTGTTATATAATTCGTGCTTCATAGAAATCTCAGATAGAATCGACGAATGAAACAGGTTCATTAACAATTCACATCATGGATACAGAATGAAAAAAAAGAAAGCATTGGCTTCCCTCCCATATCTTGTGTCTATACTCTTTTTGCCCTGGTGGATTTCTCTCTCATTTAATAAATGTCTAGAAACTTGGGTTATTAATTGGTGGAATACCAGGCAATCCGAAATCCTTTTGAATGATATTCAAGAGAAAAATGTTCTAGAAAAATTTCTGGAATTAGAAGAACTATTCCTGTTGGACGAGATGATAAAGGAGTACTCGGAGACATATATGCAAAGGATTCGTATAGGAATGCACAAGGAAACAATACAATTGGTCCAAAAACACAATGAATCTCATTTCCATATCATTTTGCATTTCTCTACAAATCTAATCTGTTTCGCTATTCTAAGTGGTTATTTTTTTCTGGGTAATGAAGAACTTTTCATTCTAAATTCTTGGATTCAGGAATTTCTCTATAACTTAAGTGATACAATCAAAGCTTTTTCGATTCTTTTAGTTACTGATTTATGGATCGGATTTCACTCGACCCATGGTTGGGAACTAATGATTGGTTCGATCTACAGCGATTTTGGATTGGCTCAGAATGATCAGATTATATCTGGTCTTGTTTCCACTTTTCCAGTGATTCTAGATACAATTGTGAAATATTGGATCTTCCATTTTTTAAATCGTGTATCTCCTTCGCTTGTAGTAATTTATCATTCAATGAATGAATGAATAATTTATTAGATCTTTTTCTTTATACTTCTACCTTATTTACTTCAAGGTATTCTTACTATAGTACAATTCTTTCAGTACAATCAATACAATGGCAAACTTGTGGATAGGGAATTCTACTAGATACCTATCAAATTTATTGTAGAAATTCCGTGGATCAATGATTGGACCATGCAAAATAGAAATACTTTTTCTTGGGTAAAAGAACAGATGACTCGATCTATTTATGTATCGATCATGATATATGTAATAACTCGAGCATCTATTTCAAATGCATATCCCATTTTTGCACAGCAGGGTTATGAAAATCCACGAGAAGCAACTGGACGAATTGTATGTGCCAATTGCCATTTAGCTAATAAGCCCGTGGATATTGAAGTTCCGCAAGCTGTACTTCCTGATACTGTATTTGAAGCAGTTGTTCGAATTCCTTATGATATGCAATTGAAACAAGTTCTTGCTAATGGTAAAAAAGGAGCTTTGAATGTAGGAGCTGTTCTTATTTTACCCGAGGGATTCGAATTAGCCCCCCTTGATCGTATTTCTCCCGAAATGAAAGAAAAGATAGGCAATCTTTCTTTTCAGTGTTATCGTCCTAATAAAAGAAATATTCTTGTGATAGGTCCTGTTCCCGGTCAGAAATATAGTGAAATCGTCTTTCCTATTCTTTCCCCCGACCCTGCGACGAAAAAAGACGTTCACTTCTTAAAATATCCCATATATGTAGGTGGGAACAGAGGAAGGGGTCAGATTTATCCTGATGGTAGCAAGAGTAACAATACAGTTTATAATGCTACATCTGCTGGTATAGTAAGCAGAATAGCACGTAAAGAAAAGGGGGGATATGAAATATCCATAGTTGATGCATCAGAAGGACGTCAAGTGGTTGATATTATACCTCCAGGACCAGAACTTCTTGTTTCAGAAGGTGAATCCATCAAGCTTGATCAACCATTAACAAGTAATCCAAATATAGGAGGGTTTGGTCAGGGAGACGCGGAAATAGTGCTTCAAGATCCATTACGAGTCCAAGGCCTTCTGTTCTTCTTGGCATCTGTGATTTTGGCACAAATATTTTTGGTTCTGAAAAAGAAACAGTTTGAAAAGGTTCAATTGTACGAAATGAATTTCTAGATCTATAGATTTCTTAAAATAAAGTTGGTAAAAGTGCCAAATTCTTGTTGATCGATAGAATGATATATGATTCAAAAAATTCTATAAGTCTTTTCTTTATTTTTTTTTTTTACTCTTTTTTATTTTGCGGGATGTCTG